AACAATTATCTTATTCTTATAATAATTATCATATAAGATAAGAAGGTAAAAACTTATCATATATAATAGAATCGTATAGAATATAATTAATATAATAATAATAGAAATAGAATAATAATATAAATAATAGAATTTTTTAATTTTATAAGGTCAAATAATAAGGTAAAATAATAAGGTCAAAGATTATCTTATAATAAGAAGGTAAAAACTTATTATATAATAATCATAATTCAGAAATTGCAAAATCACAAAGGGGGTTTGTCATGATTTTTTTTCTACTAGGTAACTTATGCATGAAGATAGTCAATTCGGTCGTTGTGGTCGGACTCTATTATGGATTTCTGACCACATTCTCCATAGGGCCCTCCTATCTCGTCCTTCTCCGAACTCTGGTTATGGAAGAAGGAGAAGAAGGAACCGAGAAGACGGTAGCAGCAACAACAGGTTTTATTATGGGACAGCTCATGATGTTCATATCGATCTATTATACGCCTCTGCATCTAGCATTGGGTAGACCTCATACAATAACTTTCCTAGCTCTACCTTATCTTTTGTTTAATTTCTTCTGGAGCAATCATTTTTATTATGGATCTACTACCAGAAATTCAATGCGTAATCTCAGCATTCAATGTGTATTCCTGAATAATCTCATTTTTCAATTATTCAACCATTTCGTTTTACCAAGTTCAATGTTAGCCAGATTAGTCAACATTTATATGTTTCGATGCAACAACAAGATGTTATTTGTAACAAGTAGTTTTGTTGGTTGGTTAATCGGTCACATTTTATTCATGAAATGTGTTGGCTTGGTATTAGTCTGGATACGGCAAAATTTTTATATTCGATCGATTATTCGATCGAATACGTACCTTCTTAATGTACTTATTCGAGCTATTAATGTACCTATTCGATCGAATAAGTACCTTAATGGAATTATTCGATCTAAGAGGTATAAGAAGTACAAGGACTCTGTGTCAGAATTGAAGGACCTTGTGTCAGAATTGAAGTACTTTGTGTTAGACTTGATAGATTCTATGGATCGAATCTTTAGTATTCTCTTATTTATTAGCTGTGTCTACTCTTTAGGCAGAATGCCGTCACCCATTTTTAGTAGGAAACTGCAAGAAACCTCAAAAACGACAGAAAGAGATGTAGAAATAGAAACAACTTTCGAAACGAAAGGGACTAAACAGGAACAAGAGGGATTCACCGAAGAAGATCCTTCTCTTTCCCCTTTTTCGGAAGAAAGGGAGGATCCGGACAAAATCGATGAAACGGAAAGGATCCGAGTGAATGTAAAGGACAAAACAAAGGATGAATTCCACTTTCACTTAAAAGAAGAAGATAAAGACCTCTTCTGGTTTGAAAAACCCCCTTTGAGTCTTCTTTTCGACTATAAACGATGGAATCGCCCATTGCGATATATAAAAAATTATCGATTCGAACATGCTGTAAGAAATGAAATGTCACAATATTTTTTTTATACATGTCAAAGTGATGGAAAACGAAGAATTTCTTTTACATATCCATCCAGTTTATCAGCTTTTTTTGAAATGCTACGACAAAAAATGTATTTTTATTTTTTTACAACAAAAAAATTTGTCTGTGATGAACTGGATAAATTCTTCTATGATGAACTGCATAATTATTATTGTTGGATTTATACCAATGAAAAAAAATGGAGGAGCCTAAGGAACGAGTTTAGAGATAGAATTGAAGCCCTAGACAGAGGATCTCCTTATCTGGATGTACTCGAAAAAAAGACTCGATTATGCAATAATAAAACTAAAGAAGAATACTTGCCTAAAATATATGATCCTCTCTTAAACGGATCCTATCGTGGAATAATTAAAAAATTTTATTTACCTTCAATCCTAAATGAAACTGCAGTCAAAAATTCGATAGAGACAAATTTTATAAATAAACTCAATAAAGTTCATAGTATCCTTCTTTTTAAGGGTAAGGAACTTAATGTTCATAATTTTGAAGAATTGTACCAGAAATTGGAAGGGAAAATAGCTACATTGGAAGATAAATTGGTCCAGAAATTGGACCAGAAATTGGAAGAGAAATTGGGACAGAAAATATATACATTGGATAAAAAATCATTAGCAAGAGAATTGAGTCTTTTAATCGATGAATTTGCTGAAGAATCAACATCAAATTTGAAAGGAATTTCTTTATTTCCGGAACAAAGACGAATTGATTCAGACGATCCAGAAAAAGTTTTGAAATTTTTAATCGAAAGAGTCATAATTGATCCCATCATTCAAACAATATGCGATGCAGCCATAATTCCTCCCATGGAAAAAACAACTCGAAAAAAATCGATTGGAATAAATAAAAAAGTCCCCCGATGGTCATACAAATTATTCAGTGAGGTAGAACAACTCGGAAAAACTGCAACAACGGAAGAGGGGGAAGAGTGGATAGTAGATCATCAAATTCGCTCGAGGAAAGCGAAACGTATAGTTCTTTTTACGCAGGGTCCAGAGAATGCCGACCCTAGTATCAAAGCTATGACGAAGCCTGATGAAATAGAAGAAGTGGATATGATAGATTATCCCTATGAAGCGGATTTTCGGCGAGACATAATCACAGGTTCTATGCGTGTTCAAAGACGTAAAACCCTTACGGGGAAAATGTTTTTCTTATATCCGTATTCCCCACTTTTTTTCGACAGAGTAGGGTTTTATTGGGATGTTCTTTTCGAACCATTCATATTATCAGTAATTGAGATTTCCGACCTAATACAAGACATTTTTAGAAAGGGTATAAAAGGAAGCGTAGCAAAAAGAACAAAGAGGTTGAAAAAAAAAAAAAAAATGTACATGGAGGAAAACAAAAGCTACGAAGAAATTCAAAAAGAAGTCAATGAAATGGAAAAGGGGCGGGACGGGCAGACGGAAATGCAACGAATAGAAAGGACACGAGAAAAAATATCAGACCTCTATGATATCCTTATTTATGCTCATGGAATAAGAGCTTTTATTTTACTAATTCAGTCGAGGCTTAGACAATCTATTGTATTACCTTCATTGATACTAGCTAAAAATATTGTCCGTTTCTTATTACGCCAAGAGTCCGAGTGGGAGCAGGATATAAGGGAGATTAATAGAGAAGTGTATGTTATATGCACCTATAATGGTATGCCGGTACTAGAACCAGGAAGAAACGGAATTTTTCCTCCAAACTGGGCTACAGAGGGTATACAAATAATGATACGATTTCCTTTCCGTCTGAAACCTTGGCACCGATCTAAGATACGACCTTCTCGTAGGGATCCAAATCCAAAGCAGGAAAGTCCTGCTGCTTTTTTAACGATTTGGGGACTGGAAACTGACCGTCCTTTTGGTTCTCCTCTCGTAGGACTTGGTATTTTGTTTTGTTATTATTTTGGACCCCCTTTGAAAAAACTCCAAAAAACAATTATAAAATGGAGTTTTCGAGTTCTAAAAAGTTTCAAAGAAAGAACAAAATTCTTGTTTCTAAAGGTCCAAAAAGAACCAAAAAAATTGAGAGAGGATTCGAGTGAAATAAAAAAAGATTCTATAATCAATAATCAGATTATTCATGAATCATCCATTCAAACCCGATCTATGGATTGGACAAATTATTCACTGACAGAAAGAAAAATGAAAGATCTGACTGATAGAACAAGCACAATCAGAAATCAAATAGAAAGAATTACAAAAGACAAGAAAAATGGATTTCGAACTCTAAAGATAAATATTAGTCCTAACAAAACAAGTTATGGTGCTCAAAAATTAGCATCACTAAAAAATATTTTTCAGATATTAAAAAGAAGAAATGATCGATTAATCCGTAAATCACATTATTTTAGAAAATGGATCGTGGAAAGGATATACACGGATATCCTTCTAGAGAGCTTTCCATATATCATTAATCGTCTTACTAATAGTCTTTATAGGCCCATGATCATTATAAAACTTTTTAGTAAATTTCAAAAAAAAGATTTTTTTGATACAAAAGATAAAAAGATAATTGAGCGTATTTCAACTATACAAAAAAAACTTTCACCTTCTCGTATTCGTCATAAGATTCAGACGAAGTCGGAGGTTTCTTTTAAATTATCCCTCGTGTCACAGGCCTATGTATTTTACAAATTATCACAAACCCAGGTTATTAACTTGTATAAGTTAAGATCTGTCTTTCAATATGACGGAGCATCTTTATTTCTTAAGAATGAAATAAAAGATTATTTTCGAAGACAAGGAATAATTTCTTCCGAATTAAAGCATAAGAAACTTCAGAATTCTGGAATGAATCAATGGAAAAATTGGTTAAAGAGTCATTATCCATACGATTTATCTGAGCTAAAATGGTCTAAATTAGTACCGCAAAAATGGCGAAATAGAGTCAATCAACATTGTAGGGTTGAAAATAAAAATTTAATCAAACGGGATTCATCTGAAAGAGAGGAAAAGGTTTCGTTATTGCTAAATAAAAATGATCGTTTTCAAAAAATGTATAGATATGATCTTTTAGCATATCAATCGATTTATTATGAAGATAAGAAGGACTCATATAATTACAACATACATAAACCGAAATTTGTTGATATGGGGGGGAGTATCCCTATTACTAATTTTATAAGAAAAGATTATTTTATGTATATAAAAAATCCAGATAGAAAATTTTTTGATACGAAAGGTCTTTTTTATCTCAAAATTAATAAAGATAAAGAAATCAACCCATCCAATCAAAAGGGTTTCTTTTCTTTTTTTGATTGGATGGGAATGAATGAAGAAAGACTAAATCGTCCTGTATCGAAGCCGATACCTTGGTTATTCCCACAATTTGAGTTATTTTTTAATGTATATAAAATGAAACCCGGGTTTATACCAATTCGTTCACTTATTTTTAATTTTAATGAAGATGTTAGTCAAAATAAAAATATCACTAAAAATAAAAAAGGGGATCTTATACTATCAAATGAAAAAGAAAACCAATATTTTGAATTAGAGAATCAAGAAGAAAAAAAAATCATAGGTCAAAGAGATCTCGCATCAGATGCCCAAAACCGAGGGAACCCCGAATCTGTTTTCTCAAACCAACAAAAATATATGGAAGAACTTTATACGAAATCAGATATGAAAATGGGTAGAACGAAAAATCAACCCAAAAGCATTTGGACTTGGGAAATAGACTTAGATGCGTTCATGAAAGGATCTTTTGCTTTGCAATTGAAATGGCTGCTGAGCCCTTTGACTATGGAATTATTCGATTATGCGCTGTCCGTACTTGAATGGGAAAAGGAAAGCAGAATGACAACAAAGTTTGGTTTCGGCTTTATTAAGAAGGAGGAGTTAACTCTGGATCCAATGCTAATCCGGGATTTTAATCTTTCAAAAATCCTAAAAGAGGGAATATTTATTATCGAACCAGTTCGTATACCTGTAAAACATAATGTAGAATTTATTATGTATCAAACCATAAGGATTTCTTTGGTTCATGAGATTAAACAAAAAAAGAATCAAAAAAGATACAGAGAAAATATGGATAAGAATCATTTTGAGGAATCGATTGCAAGACATCAAATGATGACGAAAAATAGAAAAAAAAATCATTATGATTTGCTTGTTCCTGAAAATATTTTATCGTCTAGACGGCGTAGAGAATTGAGAATTCTAAGTTGTTTCAATTCAAGGAATAGTAATTGTGTGGATAAAAATGCAGTATTTTGCAATGGGAACAAGGTAAAAACCTGTGGTCAATTTGTGGATGAAAGCAAAGATCTTGATAGAGATAAAATGAAATTAATTAAATTAAAATTATTTCTTTGGCCCAATTATCGATTAGAAGATTTAGCTTGTATGAATCGCTATTGGTTTGATACTAATAATGGTAGTCGTTTCAGTATGTTAAGGATACATATGTATCCACGATTGCAAATTGATTGATGATACAATTGTCTTCCCCTACGATATATATCGGGTGGATAAATAGCTGCGCACATGCCTTGTCTTACATCCTTTTTTGATACATGAATACTAATTCAATGACGTATCAATTAGATCATAAAATGAATCAATAAGTAAATTCGGATTGATTCTTGTGTATACCAGATCAAAATACCTCGCATTATTATTACTGATCAGTAAAATTCATATTCGTAAAATAAAAATAGTAAATTAATAAAAAAATTGACGCATAGAATAAATACAAAAAAAGATAGGAGGAAATTCATTCATGTCAGTTATTTTACAAGAAGAAAAGAAGGGCTCTGTTGAATTTCAAGTATTCTGTTTCACTAATAAGATACGAAGACTTAGCTCACATTTGGAATTACACAAAAAAGACTATTCATCTCAGAGAGGTCTACGAAAAATTTTGGGAAAACGTCAACGACTTCTGGCTTATTTTTTAATAAAAAATAGAATACGTTATAATGAATTAATCAGTCAATTGAATATTCGAGCGATAAAAAAACGTTAATTTGAACAATTATTTTCTTTGATTTATTCGATCTTCAATTTTGATGACCTTCTTTTCGTTTTCAGTAATTCATGAAAGAAGAAATACAGAAAAAACTTATGACTGGACCAGTTACAAGAAAAGATCTAATGATAGTAAATATGGGGCCTCACCACCCATCAATGCATGGCGTTCTTCGACTAATTGTTACTTTAGATGGTGAAGATGTTATTGACTGTGAACCAATAGTAGGTTATTTGCACAGAGGGATGGAAAAAATTGCGGAAAACCGAACAATTATACAATATTTGCCTTATGTAACACGTTGGGATTATTTAGCTACTATGTTTACAGAAGCAATAACTATAAATGCACCAGAACAATTAGGAAATATTCAAGTACCCAAAAGGGCTAGTTATATCCGAGTTATTATGTTGGAATTGAGCCGTATAGCTTCTCATTTATTATGGCTTGGGCCTTTTATGGCGGATATTGGCGCACAGACCCCCTTCTTCTACATTTTTAGAGAAAGAGAATTTATATATGATCTATTCGAAGCTGCCACTGGCATGAGAATGATGCATAATTATTTTCGTATCGGAGGAGTCGCTGCCGATTTACCTTATGGCTGGATAGATAAATGCTTGGATTTCTGTGAGTATTTTTTAACAGCAATTGCTGAATATCAAAAGCTTATTACGCGAAATCCTATTTTTTTAGAACGCGTTGAAGGGGTGGGTATTATTGGTGGAGAAGAGGCCATAAATTGGGGGTTGTCAGGACCAATGTTACGGGCGTCCGGAATACAATGGGATCTTCGTAAAGTTGATCATTATGAATGTTATGAAGAATTTAATTGGGAAGTTCAATGGCAGAAGGAGGGCGATTCGTTAGCTCGTTATTTAATCCGAATTGGCGAAATGGTGGAATCTGTCAAAATTATTCAGCAAGCTCTAGAAGGAATTCCGGGGGGGCCCTATGAGAATTTAGAAATCCGACGCTTTAATAGAGTAAAAGATCCTGAGTGGAATAATTTTGAATATCGATTCATTAGTAAAAAACCGGCCCCCACACTTGAGTTATCGAGACAAGAACTTTATGTAAGAGTCGAAGCGCCAAAGGGCGAATTGGGAATTTATTTGATAGGAGATCAGAGTGCTTTTCCATGGAGATGGAAAATCCGCCCGCCGGGTTTTATCAATTTGCAAATTCTTCCTCAGTTAGTTAAAGGAATGAAATTGGCTGATATTATGACAATACTAGGTAGCATAGATATCATTATGGGAGAAATTGATCGTTGAAATGATAATTGATACAACAGGAGTACACGCTATCAATTCTTTTTCTATTTTGGAATCCTTAAAAGAAGTCTATGGGGCTATATGGATGCTTGTACCTATTTTGATTCTTATTTTGGGAATCACAATAGGTGTACTAGTTATTGTGTGGTTAGAAAGAGAAATATCCGCAGGGATACAACAACGTATTGGACCTGAATATGCCGGCCCCTTAGGAATTCTTCAAGCTCTAGCAGATGGAACAAAACTACTTTTCAAAGAGAACCTTCTTCCATCAAGAGGTGATAGGAGTTTATTTAGTGTGGGACCCTCCATAGCAGTCATATCAATTCTACTAAGTTATTCAGTAATTCCTTTTAGCTATCAACTTATTCTAGTCGATCTCAGTAATGGTGTTTTTTTATGGATTGCCATTTCAAGTGTTGCTCCCATTGGACTTCTTATGTCAGGATATGGATCAAATAATAAATATTCCTTTTTAGGCGGTCTACGGGCTGCTGCCCAATCGATTAGTTATGAAATACCATTAACTCTATCCGTGTTATCAATATCTCTACGTGCGATTCGTTGAGGCATAAAATTTCCACAAAATTTTTAGAGATTTTTATAAGAATGAACTAAAATACATTAAATAGATAACTTTCTTTTTTACTCAACCTTCGGGTTGATGAACTAAACCAGATAGTTATATGAGTGAAAGAAAACAGCTTCGAAATTCGCAGTCAAAAGATTGAGTCTCATTTCCTATGTACAAGAATTACGCCAAAGTAAATATAAGCAAATAGAAGTAGTAAAGAAAAACTATTTACCCCAAGACTGGTTGCTTAGTTATCATGGCTTGAAGCGGGTTAAACAGATCCATTCTTTGGAGTTTGTGCTATCGTTTATATCTATTACTATACATGATGCGAATTGTCGAAAAGATTGAGCAAGACTGAGTGGATGGTTAGGAACACCAAGGTACACAAAGGATTAGTAATAGAGATTTTATACGTTATCGGAAAAAATTCCACATCACATAATAAAAGAAATACTAATTGGGGCTTTAAATTTGTAGAAATGATCGAGTAGTACTCCCCAGAATTCCGATCCAGAGTATGCTGCTATCCACCGAAAAATGAATGACTATCAGGAACGAAGTAATCCTTTACTTCATTTTTTTATAAAAAAAGTAAAGGATGAGATCAATTCAGACGCCCTTTAGTATAGCAGACAGAATTCCGTTGATCTAATTCGGGACCTTTCGATTACTTTTGACTCTATCTATCCTACAAAAATTTAAAGATTAAAGAATATCGAAGCAGTCCTTAGATTTATGTGTGACCCTCGAGGAGCCGTATGAGGTGAAAATTTCATGTACGGTTCTGTAATAGCGATGATAACTGTGATCTTATCACCGACTAGAATTATCTAACAGTTTAAGTACAGTTGATATAGTTGAAGCACAGTCTAAATATGGTTTGTGGGGGTGGAATTTGTGGCGTCAACCTATAGGATTTCTCGTTTTTATAATTTCTTCTCTAGCCGAATGTGAAAGATTGCCTTTTGATTTACCAGAAGCGGAGGAAGAATTAGTAGCAGGTTATCAAACAGAATATTCAGGTATTAAATTTGGTTTATTTTATGTTGCTTCCTATCTAAATCTACTAGTTTCTTCATTATTTGTAACAATTCTTTACTTGGGAGGCTGGAATTTATCTATTCCGTACATCTCCGTTCCTGACCTATTTGGAATAAATGCAAGGGATGGGGTCTTTGAAACAACAATTGGTATTTTCATTACACTAGTAAAAACTTTTTTGTTATTGTTCATTTCTATCACAACAAGATGGACCTTACCTAGACTGAGAATGGACCAATTATTAAATCTTGGATGGAAATTTCTTTTACCTATTTCTTTAGGTAATTTATTATTAACAACTTCTTCCCAACTTATTTCACTATAACATAAGCAAAATGGAATATTTTATATTAACTAGTAACTAGATTAATAATTTGTCCCAAACAAGAAAAAGAAAAAAAAATTATCGATATTTAGGATATGTTCCCTATGCTAACTGGGTTCCTGAATTATGGTCAACAAACAGTACGGGCGGCTAGGTACATTGGTCAAGGTTTTCTGATTACCTTATCCCATGCGAATCGTTTACCTGTAACTATTCAATACCCTTATGAAAAATTGATCACATCAGAACGTTTTCGCGGTCGAATCCACTTTGAATTCGATAAATGCATTGCTTGTGAGGTATGTGTTCGTGTATGTCCTATAGATCTACCTGTTGTAGATTGGAAATTGGAAACTAATATTCGAAAGAAACGTTTGCTTAATTACAGTATTGATTTCGGAATCTGTATATTTTGCGGTAATTGCGTTGAGTATTGTCCAACAAATTGTTTATCAATGACTGAAGAATATGAGCTTTCTACATATGATCGTCATGAATTAAATTATAATCAAATTGCTTTAGGCCGTTTACCAATATCCACAATTGACGATTACACAACTCGAACTATCTTGAATTGGCCTCAATTCAATAAAAAAGAAATACCTTGATAAATTCAAGAACTCTTTTTTATTACTAAACTAAGGTTGTATATAAATTTAACAGGTTTTTTCTTTGTGAATAACTAAATTAAAAATAACACCTATTGATCCGATTGGTTCATGAAAATTGCCGATTTACTTGGACTTTTTTAATGTAATGATTTCAACTAGATTCGAGCTAGCCTTTCAGATAAAGAATATGGTTTGTAAACTAGCTGTACCTACATCAATTCGCACCCATTAGAATCGCATTCAACTAGAAACGTGTCTTAAATAAATAAATTTAAACTTATTTTATCCTGGTCAGTTCAATAAGATCATGAAAGAGTCTGATTTTTTATATCTTTTTTTCATCGAATGGATTTACCTGGACCAATACATGATTTTCTTTTAGTCTTTCTGGGATCAGGTCTTATATTAGGAGGCCTAGGGGTGATATTATTTACCAATCCCATTTTTTCTGCCTTTTCGTTGGGATTGGTTCTTGTTTGTATATCTTTATTCTATATTCTAGCAAACTCTCAGTTTGTAGCTTCTGCGCAACTCCTTATTTACGTAGGAGCTATAAACGTTTTAATCATATTTGCTGTAATGTTCATCACCGGGTTAGAATATGACAAAAATTTTCGTCTTTGGACTCTTGGAGACGGAATTACTTTGTTAGTTTGTACCATTATTTTTGTTTTATTAATTACTACTATTTTAAATACGTCATGGTACGGAATTATTTGGACTACAAAATTCAACCAGATTATAGAACAAGATTTGATAAATAATAGTCAACAAATTGGAATTCATTTATCAACAGATTTTTTTCTCCCATTTGAACTCATTTCAATAATTCTTTTGGTTGCTTTGATAGGTGCAATTTCCGTGGCCCGCCAATAGGATTAAAATTTTTAAAAGCGTCACGCCAAATAAAACTTTATTCTATTTCTCTTTTATCGTATACATTTTCATTCAATTCTATTTGATCTATTTGAATTGATGTATAATAATATAAAATATAAATGTCAATCTATTACTAACATACTTCTTTGCTCTGTATTTGTTTGTTATATTCGAGTGAATTATATTTTTGTTAATATTATATTGAAATAAATCAAGATTGATAAGGAGTTACTCAATGATGCTCGAACATGTACTTGTTTTGAGTGCCTATTTATTTTCTATCGGTATCTATGGATTAATCACAAGCCGAAATTTAGTTAGAGCTCTTATGTGTCTTGAACTTATCTTGAATGCGGTTAATCTTAACTTCGTAACATTTTCTGACTTTTTTGATAGTCGTCAACTAAAAGGAAACATTTTCTCCATTTTTGTTATAGCTATTGCAGCCGCTGAAGCAGCTATTGGACCGGCTATTGTTTCGGCAATTTATCGTAACAGAAAATCAACTCGTATTAATCAATCAAATTTGTTGAATAAGTAGTATATTATTAATTATTTATTATAAAAATTTGAAGAGTAGTTATCAATTCAAATTAGATTACTAGGTATGTAGAATCTTCAAAAATGTAAGAAATCCAAGTATTTTGGACCTCTTTTATAAACCGACCCAGAAATAAGTTGATTCAAAAAATTCTGGTGAATCATCGATTCGTCTGGTCTTTGCATATGTAATTAATGTACATACAATACAGGGTTATACTAGATCGAAATTTATGAGATTCAAAAACAAAAAGGTATAGATCCAATGTCACATTCAGTAAAGATTTATGATACATGTATAGGATGTACGCAATGTGTCCGAGCCTGCCCCACAGATGTATTAGAAATGATACCTTGGGACGGGTGTAAAGCTAAACAAATAGCTTCCGCCCCAAGAACAGAGGACTGTGTTGGTTGTAAGAGATGCGAATCCGCCTGTCCAACCGATTTTTTGAGTGTTCGAGTTTATTTATGGCATGAAACAACTCGCAGTATGGGTCTAGCTTATTGATACGTTACATAAAACTCCACTTGAATCCTTTTTATTTTTGTTTACCGACGAAAACCCGCGCTTGAAATGAAATATATATATCTTATTTTTTTCTTATTCGAGTACGGGTTTTTTAGTCCAAGTGTATTTTGTCTTTACCACGAATTATTTTCCTTGGTTAACCTTAATTGTAGTTTTGCCTATATTTGCGGGTTCATTAATTTTTTTTCTACCCCATAGGGGTAATAAGGTAATTAGGTGGTATACTATGTGTATATGTATATTAGAATTCCTCCTAACAATCTATGTGTTCTGTTATCATTTCCAACCGGACGATCCATTAATACAATTGGCTGAAGATTATAACTGGATTCGCTTTTTTGATTTCCACTGGAGGTTGGGAATAGACGGGCTTTCTATAGGACCCGTTTTACTGACCGGATTCATCACGACTTTAGCTACTTTAGCGGCTTGGCCAATTACTCGGGATTCCCGATTATTCCATTTCTTGATGTTAGCAATGTATAGTGGTCAAATAGGATTATTTTCTTCTCGCGACCTTTTACTTTTTTTTCTAATGTGGGAGTTAGAATTAATTCCCGTTTATTTACTTTTATCCGTATGGGGAGGAAAAAAACGCCTATATTCAGCTACAAAGTTTATTTTGTACACTGCAGGGGGTTCCGTTTTTATGTTAATGGGAGTTTTGGGTATCGGGTTATATGGTTCTAATGAACCAACATTAAATTTGGAAACGTTAGCTAATCAATCATATCCTGTAGGATTAGAAATAATATTCTATATTGGATTTATTATTGCTTTTGCTGTAAAATCGCCGATTATACCTCTACATACATGGTTACCGGATACCCATGGAGAAGCACATTATAGTACTTGTATGCTTTTAGCAGGAATCCTATTAAAAATGGGAGCGTATGGATTGGTTCGGATCAATATGGAATTATTACCTCACGCTCATTCTATATTTTCTCCTTGGTTGATGATAGCAGGCACAATACAAATAATCTATGCAGCTTTAGCATCTTCGGGGCAACGTAATTTAAAAAAAAGAATAGCATATTCCTCTGTTTCTCATATGGGTTTCATAATTATAGGAATTGGGTCTATAACTGATACGGGATTCAACGGGGCCATTTTACAAATAATCTCTCATGGATTTATCGGTGCTGCTCTTTTTTTCCTAGCAGGAACGAGTTATGATAGAATACGTCTTGTTTATCTCGACGAAATTGGCGGAATAGCCATTTCAATGCCAAAAATATTCACACTTTTCAGTACTTTTTCGATGGCTTCTCTTGCGTTACCAGGTATGAGTGGTTTTTTTGCCGAATTAATAGTCTTTTTTGGAATAATTACCAGTCAAAAAATTTTTTTAATGTCAAAAGTCCTAATTACTTTTGGCATGGCAATTGGAATGATATTAACTCCTATTTATTTATTATCTATGTTACGCCAAATGTTCTATGGATACAAGTTATTAAATAGTGCAAACTCTTCGTTTTTTGATTCGAGTCCGCGAGAGTTATTTGTTTCACTCGCTATCTTTCTACCAGTAATAGGTATTGGCATTTACCCGGATTTCGTTCTCTCACTATCAGTTGAGAAGGTAGAAGCTATTCTATCTAATTTTTTTTATAGAGAGTTTCCATTTGAAACTATCTTTTTTACGTAACGTAAAAAAACTAATTAGAATTTCAATCGGATAATTTGACGTTTGCGAGAACCATTTCAATCACTATACTACTTGATTGAAATGGTTCTCGACGAGACTTGCTTATTTTTATATTGATATGGGATATCCCCTGTTCTTATAGTTGTATTCGTCAGGTTAGGTGCTTTTTAATATAAATGAACCATAACTGTGTAATCCTATTCCTAATAAATTGACCCCAAAATAGCATATCCAAATTATAAGAAATCCTATAGAAGCCACAATTGCAGAATTTTCACTTTTCAAATTTCTATTTGTTTTAATATGTAAAAAAATAGCGAATATGGTCCAAGTAATAAATGCCCACGTTTCCTTTGGATCCCAATTCCAATATGATCCCCATGCTTCATTAGCCCATACGGCTCCTGAAAGAATACCTATGGTTAAAAAGAGAAATCCTAGGCTAATAACACGGAAACTCCAACGATCAAACTGTTCAATTAACTGGGACCTATAATAGTTTCTAAGAGAAAAGAGATAAATGCTTTGGAAAATTTTATTTTCTTCATTCATGTATTGGATCTTCCCAAAGAACAAAGACTCGTTTAATAAAAGTTTTTTTTTACCAAAAAGACTTATATTGTTTTGAAATGTAATGACTAGAAGTGCTACTGATAATAACGATCCACATAAAAGGGCTGCATAGGCCAATATCATCATACTTACATGCATCATTAACCACTGGGATTGGAGAGCGGGTACTAATATTGTGGATTGCTTCATTTGAACTAAAAAGCCTGAAGTAGCAAAGCTTTGGGTAAAAATAGCACCGGGCGCTGTTATTGCACTTACAAATTTTTTCAGTTTTTTAAAATAAGGAATCATATGAATAATAGAAAAACTCCACGAAAGGAAGATTAATGATTCATATAAATCACTTAACGGGAAATGCCCCGAATAAATCCAACGAATACCTAACAATCCTGTTATACAGGAAAAAGTAAGTATCATACCCTTTTCTAATGAATCATCTAGTTCTACTATTTCGTTGCCTACTAAAGTGATTAAATGAATTGTAATTACAATTGAAACGATCGAAAAGGAAATATTATTTAAAAGGTGCTCTAAAGTTAAAAGTATCATAAGAATATATATATAAAGAAAAGAGATCCCTCAATTACAAATCATGAAATAAAAATTTAGAATTCATCTCATTGTGATTATTATTCAGTCTAGGACTATTAGATTACTTTTTAGAATTTTTAAAAAGTTGTGCCGCTACTCGGACTCGAACCGAGATGCTCTAGCACTGCTTCCTAAGAGCAGCGTGTCTACCGATTTCACCATAGCGGCTTGTTTTAAATCATAATAGCCTATTTATCTTTAATCGTCGAGATTGAAAGAGTCAATTCAATGGCGATATTTTTATAAACTATAAAACATTAAAAATTTTTGTTTGCTCTTCCATAATAGATATAAAACTAACCTTAATTTTCTATTGGAACCAGCCGGTTGATGGGGAAAGTAAGACTCCCCACCCCAGAAATGATAAAATATACTAAAAAAAAAGAAGGGTAGTGAAATTTTCTAGTTAAAAAAAAGCATTAATGAATACAAAGTCTTAATTCTATATTTAAAATTTAAATGATTGCTTTTTTTATGTTTTATGAATATAAATGCTAAAGGAAATTTTGTAGAAGTTTTTTTTAGTCAGATCGATTCAGATTATTATAACATTTTATTACTTATTTTTCGTATAAAAAAACTTTTAGAATTCCCGGTAGAAAGAGATTTCGCTAATGAAAAAGCTTTTAATGCTGCCGAATGTCCTTTTCTTTTCCAAATATTTTTACGAATACGCTTTTTGGAAATTGAAGTACGCTTTTTTGGAACTGCCATTCAAAAATGAATTATTCGTTATTATAGTTGGATGTGAAAGACATCTATTATTCAAAGCAAAGGGATCTTTCTGTCCTTTTTTTTCTTTAAGTTATAGACCCTTTTTATATTCTTATTCTAATTCTAAGTTTTTTTTAGAAAATATCTAAAAAAAACTAGAAATATCTGCAAATTACATATCAGATTATAAGAGACTCACGTTTTTCTTATTCAAATTTCTATTTATAGAATACGATGTACTATAAAAAAGAAAATCAAGAAGCAAACTTTAGATTTCTATTTTTTATGTGACTTTTCTTTTATTGTATTTCATATTTTATTTACATGTCATAGAATAAACACATCTAAGGTTTTAAATAAAAAAATTCGAAGAGTTCAGTAAGCTGCTCTTACCTACTTAACGAATGGAAAACCTGACTCTTTTTAACAAATACATGGCATTTTTTCTTTTATTATTTTTTTATTATTTTTTCTTTTATTATTTTTTTATTGAAATGAGACTGGTTATTTAGTTTAAGATAAACATAATTTGATATGCTTTTATCAATTTTTTTAATTTTATGTTATGTAAAGTCAAAAGTAAAGTCTTGGCTAGCATAGAAAAATAAAAATATGCTTTATTGGACTAGAAGACAATCAATCAAAGAGTTTTACAGAGAACTAATAACTGATTCCGAATAACCTAATTTAAATAGGAACTATTTAAATTAGGTTATGAATTTTAGTAGATCTTGTGATTCATACTAGTATCAGACTTACGCACTTTTTTGTTTGGTCTAATTTGTTATCATTTTCCTATCTATGGATTTATCAAAATAATAATGAAAGTTATAAATTTTTGATATTATCTATATTGATAGGGTTCAATAGTTGAATGGCTTTTCAATAGTTTATTTAATTAATAACTAAGTATTTACTTTCATTAATAACTATTTGGTCATTTGACCAATGAGAACTTCTTGAGTTGAATAGTAAGAAAATGCTTATTCTAATAATTTATATTTTGAATAGAAAAAAATTCTATTATCGCATATCGTAATTTTTTTATTGATCTCTTTCAAAAGAGGTAAGAGCCGATGAATCAAAAATCAATTTTTTTTATGGAACATATATACCAATATGCATGGATCATACCTTTTATTCCACTTACAGTTCCTTTGTTAATCGGAGCGGGACTTCTTGGTTTTCCAAAAACAACAAAAAATCTTCGGCGTATGTGGGCTTTTCCTAGTATTTTGTTGTTAAGTATAGTTATGCTTTTTTCAATTAAATTGTCTATTCAGCAAATAAATAGCAGTTCTATCTATCAATCTGTATGGTCTTGGACCATCAATAATGATTTTTCTTTAGAATTCGGTTACCTGGTTGATCCACTTACTTCTATTATGTCACTGTTAATCACTACTGTTGGGATTCTAGTTCTTATTTATAGTGACAATTATATGTCTCATGATCAAGGATATTTAAGATTCTTTGCTTATTTGAGTTTTTTCAATACTTCTATGCTTGGCTTAATTACTAGTTCTAATTTAATACAAATTTATTTTTTTTGGGAATTAGTTGGAATGTGTTCGTATCTATTAATAGGTTTTTGGTTTACACGACCGGTTGCAGCAAATGCTTGTCAAAAAGCGTTTGTGACTAACCGTGTAGGGGATTTTGGTTTATTATTAGGAATTTTAGGTCTTTATTGGCTAACAGGCAGTTTCGAATTTCGAGATTTGTTCGAAATATTCAATACCTCGATTTATAACAATGAAGTTCATTTTTTAGTTGGAACTGTATGTACTTTCTTATTATTTGCCGGTGCAGTTGCCAAATCCGCCCAATTCCCCCTTCATGTATGGTTACCTGATGCTATGGAAGGTCCTACTCCTATTTCGGCTCTTATCCATGCTGCTACTATGGTAGCTGCGGGGATTTTTCTTGTCGCTCGACTTTTTCCTATTTTGATAGTAATCCCCTCCATACTACATCTAATCGCTTTTATAGGTATAATAACAGTAATTTTAGGAGCTACTTTAGCTCTTGCCCAAAAAGACATTAAGAGAAGTTTAGCTTATTCTACAATGTCTCAACTGGGGTATATGATGTTAGCTCTAGGTATGGGGTCTTATCGAGCTGCTTTATTTCATTTGATTACTCATGCTTACTCAAAAGCATTGTTGTTTTTAGGATCTGGCTCTATTATTCATTCTATGGAAGCTATTGTTGGGTATTCTCCAGATAAAAGCCAAAATATGGTTTTTATGGGGGGTTTAAAAAAACACGTGCCAATTACAAAAACTGCTTTTTTACTAGGTACACTTTCTCTTTCTGGTATTCCACCTCTTGCTTGTTTTTGGTCCAAAGATGAAATTCTTAATGATACTTGGTTGTATTCACCAACTTTCGCAATAATAGCCTGGGCTACAGCAGGATTAACTGCATTTTATATGTTTCGCATTTATTTACTTACCTTTGAGGGTCATTTAAACGTTAATTTTCAAAATTACAATGGAAAAAAAAGTAGTTCTTTCTATTCAATATCTTTATGGGGTCAAGATGGAATTAAACCTATTAACAAAAATTTTCCTTTATTACCCTTGTTACCAATAAAAAATCACGAAAGTTTTTATAAGAATCCATACGAAAATAGAAAAAAAACCATGCAATCCTTTCTTATTATTAAAAATTGGAACAATAAAAAAATTGCGCTATATCCTCACGAATCGGGTAATACTATGTTATTCCCTTTACTTGTATTGATTTTATTTACTTTGTTCATTGGATTCCTAGGAATTCCTTTCAATCAAGAAGGCATAGATTTGGATATCTTGTCCAAGTGGTTAACCCCACCTGTAAACCTTTTACAGCAAAAATTGAATAATCAAAAAATTTTTGATTGGTCTGAATTTGTGATAAATGCAACCCTTTCGGTTAGTATAGCTTATTCTGGAATAGTTATTGCGTCTTTTTTATATAAACCCATTTATTCGTCCTTACAAAATTTTGTTGTAATTAATTTTTTTGCCAAAAGGCCTCCAAATGGTTTTTTTTTTGACAAAATTCAAAATTTAATATATGATTGGGCCCATCATCGTGGTTACATAGATGCTTTTTATACAATATACATAATTCGAAGTGTAAGAGGATTGTCCGAACTAGTTAATTTTTTTGACAGACGAGTAATTGATGGAACTCCAAACGGATTGGGTGTTGCAAGTTTTTTTTTAGGAGAAGGTCTCAAGTATGTAGGCGGGGGGCGCATTTCCTCCTATCTTTTTTTGTATTTATTCTATGCGTCAATTTTTTTATTAATTTACTATTTTTATTTTACGAATATGAATTTTACTGATCAGTAATAATAATGCGAGGTATTTTGATCTGGTATACACAAGAATCAATCCGAATTTACTTATTGATTCATTTTATGATCTAATTGATACGTCATTGAATTAGTATTCATGTATCAAAAAAGGATGTAAGACAAGGCATGTGCGCAGCTATTTATCCACCCGATATATATCGTAGGGGAAGACAATTGTATCATCAATCAATTTGCAATCGTGGATACATATGTATCCTTAACATACTGAAACGACTACCATTATTAGTATCAAACCAATAGCGATTCATACAAGCTAAATCTTCTAATCGATAATTGGGCCAAAGAAATAATTTTAATTTAATTAATTTCATTTTATCTCTATCAAGATCTTTGCTTTCATCCACAAATTGACCACAGGTTTTTACCTTGTTCCCATTGCAAAATACTGCATTTTTATCCACACAATTACTATTCCTTGAATTGAAACAACTTAGAATTCTCAATTCTCTACGCCGTCTAGACGATAAAATATTTTCAGGAACAAGCAAATCATAATGATTTTTTTTTCTATTTTTCGTCATCATTTGATGTCTTGCAATCGATTCCTCAAAATGATTCTTATCCATATTTTCTCTGTATCTTTTTTGATTCTTTTTTTGTTTAATCTCATGAACCAAAGAAATCCTTATGGTTTGATACATAATAAATTCTACATTATGTTTTACAGGTATACGAACTGGTTCGATAATAAATATTCCCTCTTTTAGGATTTTTGAAAGATTAAAATCCCGGATTAGCATTGGATCCAGAGTTAACTCCTCCTTCTTAATAAAGCCGAAACCAAACTTTGTTGTCATTCTGCTTTCCTTTTCCCATTCAAGTACGGACAGCGCATAATCGAATAATTCCATAGTCAAAGGGCTCAGCAGCCATTTCAATTGCAAAGCAAAAGATCCTTTCATGAACGCATCTAAGTCTATTTCCCAAGTCCAAATGCTTTTGGGTTGATTTTTCGTTCTACCCATTTTCATATCTGATTTCGTATAAAGTTCTTCCATATATTTTTGTTGGTTTGAGAAAACAGATTCGGGGTTCCCTCGGTTTTGGGCATCTGATGCGAGATCTCTTTGACCTATGATTTTTTTTTCTTCTTGATTCTCTAATTCAAAATATTGGTTTTCTTTTTCATTTGATAGTATAAGATCCCCTTTTTTATTTTTAGTGATATTTTTATTTTGACTAACATCTTCATTAAAATTAAAAATAAGTGAACGAATTGGTATAAACCCGGGTTTCATTTTATATACATTAAAAAATAACTCAAATTGTGGGAATAACCAAGGTATCGGCTTCGATACAGGACGATTTAGTCTTTCTTCATTCATTCCCATCCAATCAAAAAAAGAAAAGAAACCCTTTTGATTGGATGGGTTGATTTCTTTATCTTTATTAATTTTGAGATAAAAAAGACCTTTCGTATCAAAAAATTTTCTATCTGGATTTTTTATATACATAAAATAATCTTTTCTTATAAAATTAGTAATAGGGATACTCCCCCCCATATCAACAAATTTCGGTTTATGTATGTTGTAATTATATGAGTCCTTCTTATCTTCATAATAAATCGATTGATATGCTAAAAGATCATATCTATACATTTTTTGAAAACGATCATTTTTATTTAGCAATAACGAAACCTTTTCCTCTCTTTCAGATGAATCCCGTTTGATTAAATTTTTATTTTCAACCCTACAATGTTGATTGACTCTATTTCGCCATTTTTGCGGTACTAATTTAGACCATTTTAGCTCAGATAAATCGTATGGATAATGACTCTTTAACCAATTTTTCCATTGATTCATTCCAGAATTCTGAAGTTTCTTATGCTTTAATTCGGAAGAAATTATTCCTTGTCTTCGAAAATAATCTTTTATTTCATTCTTAAGAAATAAAGATGCTCCGTCATATTGAAAGACAGATCTTAACTTATACAAGTTAATAACCTGGGTTTGTGATAATTTGTAAAATACATAGGCCTGTGACACGAGGGATAATTTAAAAGAAACCTCCGACTTCGTCTGAATCTTATGACGAATACGAGAAGGTGAAAGTTTTTTTTGTATAGTTGAAATACGCTCAATTATCTTTTTATCTTTTGTATCAAAAAAATCTTTTTTTTGAAATTTACTAAAAAGTTTTATAATGATCATGGGCCTATAAAGACTATTAGTAAGACGATTAATGATATATGGAAAGCTCTCTAGAAGGATATCCGTGTATATCCTTTCCACGATCCATTTTCTAAAATAATGTGATTTACGGATTAATCGATCATTTCTTCTTTTTAATATCTGAAAAATATTTTTTAGTGATGCTAATTTTTGAGCACCATAACTTGTTTTGTTAGGACTAATATTTATCTTTAGAGTTCGAAATCCATTTTTCTTGTCTTTTGTAATTCTTTCTATTTGATTTCTGATTGTGCTTGTTCTATCAGTCAGATCTTTCATTTTTCTTTCTGTCAGTGAATAATTTGTCCAATCCATAGATCGGGTTTGAATGGATGATTCATGAATAATCTGATTATTGATTATAGAATCTTTTTTTATTTCACTCGAATCCTCTCTCAATTTTTTTGGTTCTTTTTGGACCTTTAGAAACAAGAATTTTGTTCTTTCTTTGAAACTTTTTAGAACTCGAAAACTCCATTTTATAATTGTTTTTTGGAGTTTTTTCAAAGGGGGTCCAAAATAATAACAAAACAAAATACCAAGTCCTACGAGAGGAGAACCAAAAGGACGGTCAGTTTCCAGTCCCCAAATCGTTAAAAAAGCAGCAGGACTTTCCTGCTTTGGATTTGGATCCCTACGAGAAGGTCGTATCTTAGATCGGTGCCAAGGTTTCAGACGGAAAGGAAATCGTATCATTATTTGTATACCCTCTGTAGCCCAGTTTGGAGGAAAAATTCCGTTTCTTCCTGGTTCTAGTACCGGCATACCATTATAGGTGCATATAACATACACTTCTCTATTAATCTCCCTTATATCCTGCTCCCACTCGGACTCTTGGCGTAATAAGAAACGGACAATATTTTTAGCTAGTATCAATGAAGGTAATACAATAGATTGTCTAAGCCTCGACTGAATTAGTAAAATAAAAGCTCTTATTCCATGAGCATAAATAAGGATATCATAGAGGTCTGATATTTTTTCTCGTGTCCTTTCTATTCGTTGCATTTCCGTCTGCCCGTCCCGCCCCTTTTCCATTTCATTGACTTCTTTTTGAATTTCTTCGTAGCTTTTGTTTTCCTCCATGTACATTTTTTTTTTTTTTTTCAACCTCTTTGTTCTTTTTGCTACGCTTCCTTTTATACCCTTTCTAAAAATGTCTTGTATTAGGTCGGAAATCTCAATTACTGATAATATGAATGGTTCGAAAAGAACATCCCAATAAAACCCTACTCTGTCGAAAAAAAGTGGGGAATACGGATATAAGAAAAACATTTTCCCCGTAAGGGTTTTACGTCTTTGAACACGCATAGAACCTGTGATTATGTCTCGCCGAAAATCCGCTTCATAGGGATAATCTATCATATCCACTTCTTCTATTTCATCAGGCTTCGTCATAGCTTTGATACTAGGGTCGGCATTCTCTGGACCCTGCGTAAAAAGAACTATACGTTTCGCTTTCCTCGAGCGAATTTGATGATCTACTATCCACTCTTCCCCCTCTTCCGTTGTTGCAGTTTTTCCGAGTTGTTCTACCTCACTGAATAATTTGTATGACCATCGGGGGACTTTTTTATTTATTCCAATCGATTTTTTTCGAGTTGTTTTTTCCATGGGAGGAATTATGGCTGCATCGCATATTGTTTGAATGATGGGATCAATTATGACTCTTTCGATTAAAAATTTCAAAACTTTTTCTGGATCGTCTGAATCAATTCGTCTTTGTTCCGGAAATAAAGAAATTCCTTTCAAATTTGATGTTGATTCTTCAGCAAATTCATCGATTAAAAGACTCAATTCTCTTGCTAATGATTTTTTATCCAATGTATATATTTTCTGTCCCAATTTCTCTTCCAATTTCTGGTCCAATTTCTGGACCAATTTATCTTCCAATGTAGCTATTTTCCCTTCCAATTTCTGGTACAATTCTTCAAAATTATGAACATTAAGTTCCTTACCCTTAAAAAGAAGGATACTATGAACTTTATTGAGTTTATTTATAAAATTTGTCTCTATCGAATTTTTGACTGCAGTTTCATTTAGGATTGAAGGTAAATAAAATTTTTTAATTATTCCACGATAGGATCCGTTTAAGAGAGGATCATATATTTTAGGCAAGTATTCTTCTTTAGTTTTATTATTGCATAATCGAGTCTTTTTTTCGAGTACATCCAGATAAGGAGATCCTCTGTCTAGGGCTTCAATTCTATCTCTAAACTCGTTCCTTAGGCTCCTCCATTTTTTTTCATTGGTATAAATCCAACAATAATAATTATGCAGTTCATCATAGAAGAATTTATCCAGTTCATCACAGACAAATTTTTTTGTTGTAAAAAAATAAAAATACATTTTTTGTCGTAGCATTTCAAAAAAAGCTGATAAACTGGATGGATATGTAAAAGAAATTCTTCGTTTTCCATCACTTTGACATGTATAAAAAAAATATTGTGACATTTCATTTCTTACAGCATGTTCGAATCGATAATTTTTTATATATCGCAATGGGCGATTCCATCGTTTATAGTCGAAAAGAAGACTCAAAGGGGGTTTTTCAAACCAGAAGAGGTCTTTATCTTCTTCTTTTAAGTGAAAGTGGAATTCATCCTTTGTTTTGTCCTTTACATTCACTCGGATCCTTTCCGTTTCATCGATTTTGTCCGGATCCTCCCTTTCTTCCGAAAAAGGGGAAAGAGAAGGATCTTCTTCGGTGAATCCCTCTTGTTCCTGTTTAGTCCCTTTCGTTTCGAAAGTTGTTTCTATTTCTACATCTCTTTCTGTCGTTTTTGAGGTTTCTTGCAGTTTCCTACTAAAAATGGGTGACGGCATTCTGCCTAAAGAGTAGACACAGCTAATAAATAAGAGAATACTAAAGATTCGATCCATAGAATCTATCAAGTCTAACACAAAGTACTTCAATTCTGACACAAGGTCCTTCAATTCTGACACAGAGTCCTTGTACTTCTTATACCTCTTAGATCGAATAATTCCATTAAGGTACTTATTCGATCGAATAGGTACATTAATAGCTCGAATAAGTACATTAAGAAGGTACGTATTCGATCGAATAATCGATCGAATATAAAAATTTTGCCGTATCCAGACTAATACCAAGCCAACACATTTCATGAATAAAATGTGACCGATTAACCAACCAACAAAACTACTTGTTACAAATAACATCTTGTTGTTGCATCGAAACATATAAATGTTGACTAATCTGGCTAACATTGAACTTGGTAAAACGAAATGGTTGAATAATTGAAAAATGAGATTATTCAGGAATACACATTGAATGCTGAGATTACGCATTGAATTTCTGGTAGTAGATCCATAATAAAAATGATTGCTCCAGAAGAAATTAAACAAAAGATAAGGTAGAGCTAGGAAAGTTATTGTATGAGGTCTACCCAATGCTAGATGCAGAGGCGTATAATAGATCGATATGAACATCATGAGCTGTCCCATAATAAAACCTGTTGTTGCTGCTACCGTCTTCTCGGTTCCTTCTTCTCCTTCTTCCATAACCAGAGTTCGGAGAAGGACGAGATAGGAGGGCCCTATGGAGAATGTGGTCAGAAATCCATAATAGAGTCCGACCACAACGACCGAATTGACTATCTTCATGCATAAGTTACCTAGTAGAAAAAAAATCATGACAAACCCCCTTTGTGATTTTGCAATTTCTGAAT